GACATATATATGTCTCCAAAGTGTCTCGTCTCATTCAGAAACAAGAATTTTTGAGGAAGTATGGGATGGATAAGACTAATTAATTGCTTTTTTATTGAATCCCATCCGAGCGAGATTCAATTACTTGATACAGAATTCAACTATAGATCCAAGAGATTTTATTCTATTTGATGTTTCATCGAATCATGTGATGAATACATGGAACTTTTATCCGGAACTACACTTAACTATCTATCAATTTTCGATTTTCTATCCTTTCCTTATCTCCTGTCTTAGTTTGAGATAGAGAGAGGCATATCTTACTATAATACTATAATAAAATAATACGTGAATTGATGAGTAAAAGTTGAAGAGAGGTGTTTCCTATTTTTAGCGGTACAAATAAGTTCCTGGGGTATTAGAGCATTACCTCATTAGAATATAATGAAGTAAGGGTTGTTCATCAAAGGTGAGTGAAGAGGAAAATAGATAGGAATCGCGAAAGATAGAAAGCTTTGTGGGATTTAGTCACACCATTAGATTCTATTGACAATTCCAAAAAACTGTTCATACTATGAATGAGCATAGTATGGTGGCGATCCGAGCAGGTATGCCCCCATGGTCAAAAGGTGGATGACATTTCCCTTTCACGGAAGTAGTGGGGATTCGATTTCCCCTGGGGGTAGGGTACTATGAGAGGAAGTTGCTCATGGATTATCAATAAGTTTCGAATTGATTCTTCCTGGGTCGATGCCCGAGTGGTTAATGGGGACGGACTGTAAATTCGTTGGCAATTTGTCTACGCTGGTTCAAATCCAGCTCGGCCCAAAAATTCGCCGATCCATCATGAGATTATTTCCAATTTGATTTGTTCTCCCGAAGCATCTGAAACTAGAAAGAAGTAAAAAAAAAAAAATAGCTATTATCAATCGATTTGACGCGATTTGACAAACAACCAATAGGATTACTAGCAACCTGTTTCGTTCCCTCTAAAATCAATATTCGCATGGAGATTGATAGTAATATATCACCCCTTTCTCTCTTAGAATACGATGATTCTAGATAGAACTGAACTTGTTTGATTGAATGAAACCGTTCAAAATATGTAGGCCCCACGCCTTATTTATCTGGGATTGTAGTTCAATCGGTCAGAGCACCGCCCTGTCACGGCGGAAGCTGCGGGTTCGAGCCCCGTCAGTCCCGACCTAGAATCTGATGAATCCATCAATTCATCTCTCTATTTTCTGTGAAGAGGGACACGGAGCAGGATCTCCTTCCCGGTGCTGGGTCCTTATTTCTTTTTTGCTTTCCTTTGCCTTTTGGTAATTTCAAGTCATTCAATTTGTACCGTACCGATTGATGGGATGTGGGAGAGACCTATTTAGATTGCTACAATTATTGGTAGCACCCTATTCAATTAAGGATTCCGGGAAATGCCGTACTTGTCTGGGTTTTTCGCTTGCCCCTGATCCATTTTATAGAATAAACATATGTTTTACAGGAGCACAGACACCAATTAGGATTCATATTTTGTTTTTGTACGATACAAAATCAACCCCACTTTCACACACATAGTTAACCCGGCGGAATGCTTGAAAGGTTCAAAGTACCCCCACTCCCCCTAACTCCGAGTTTCAAGTTTATAGAAAATCAATTTCTAATTGGAAATAATCTATCGCACTCTCAATTCATATTGAATTTTTCATATTATATATCTGTTCTAGGACCGAAAAAGGGGGTATTACTAAAAGAAAGATCAAACAAGGATCTACCAGACTTAGCTTAGTGAGGGAATGGATAATCCTTTTTCTTCCTATTTGAAAGGTCCTATGGAAGAAAGAACAAATTACAAAACAGTCAATTTGTCAAAGTATTGGATCTTTTCTATTGGGATCCGTCCTTATCAAACCTCTTTGTCTTATAAGGAAATTGGGTCATAAAAAACAAAGTTTCGAACGGAATTCCCTCTTTATTTCCATTTCACTTCTACAATATTGATTGGGTTTGTGATCAACGGAAGTGTAAGATAGGTCATATGGTCGTTATATGATTCTATAAAGAAGACGGGGGGGTATAGAAAATAAAAGGAACAAAGAATGAAAAACCAAAGAGGATTCTTGATTGGATCAGGAATTCCATTTTTTATTGCGTATGTATCAAAGATCTTCCTATGTTATACTATTCAATTCTTGATGAAAAATTGATTTGATAGCTGAGATATTGTTATTCATGACATTGATCCAATTTAATACCATCGGGGGGAATTGCATACTATCGAAGTGAGAGACAAAAGATTTAGACTCTCTATGGGATTAGATCCCGAGTTATTATGAAATAAAAAAAAAAATGATAAAATCAAATTATGGAAGTAAATATTCTCGCATTTATTGCTACTGCATTGTTCATTCTAATCCCTACGGCTTTTTTACTTATCATTTACGTAAAAACGGTCAGTCAAAAGGATTAATTTGAATCAAGCCCGGCTTCTTAGTCCTTATCAATTGATGGAATAAATGAAAGGAGATTTCAATCTCTAGTCTTAAATGAGCGGACTAGAATCAACAGTTATAGTATATGAAATCCGATAGATAGTATGGTAGAAAGAAATAGATCTATTTCTTTCTACCATACTAAATGTCTATTATTCTATATTCTAGAAAGTGAGACTGATGATTCGGCTGTAGAAATATATATAATATAGGATTCATTTCCTATTGAATATGGATCCATCTATAATATGGATATTCATCCAGGTACATAAAAATCACATATGTCTAATGTATATAGAAAAAGTCACCCCCAATTCTGACATAATATCCTAAGAATTCGAGTTTTTTGATCCATCCATTTGATTTGTCGTGATTCCAACCAATCCGAGATAACCGAATGTCCGCTTTGACTCTTATGTCTTATATGTCGTGCGTTGCGGCTCTAATTACTCGGTTTCTTATTTTTTCCAATAGGGAGGGACCCAGGGAGCTGTCGAAGAAATCAAATCAATAGAGGAAGGTCTGGGCATATACCGAATAAAATTCTAGAAAAAAAAAAAGAAAGCGAGTAATCCCCTTTTTCTCAATCAATCTGACAAAGCAAAATGGACCATTAAGAGATGAGTCAAGCAATTCTATGGGAAATTGTTCAGACAGATTGAGAAAAATCGTAGTAGATTCCAACTATTTCTAACGTGTGAACCATGATATGGACTGAGTCAATAAAGCGTAAATTCAATATGATTTCTCATTTCTAAGAGTCTAAATGCTTGAGCAATAAAGAGGGAAACAAATAAAAAAGGGGGCGGGTTTTTACTCATTGTAATATCCATATCTGATTCTGTTAATAGCTAGTGGCTAGAGTTCATCAAAATAGGAACATGGGATGAATTGAAATATTTCAAATATTTCTTTGATTAAAAAGATATTCTTCATATCTTGCATTTCTAATTTGGAAAAAGGATCTCCTTTTTTTTTATTATTATTAATTGAAAAAACGCTTTTGGAGAATGATCTATGAAAGAGACTATTGATAAAGTTCGATTACTCAACTCAATTAGCCGTTACTCTAGAGTCCACTTCTTCCCCATACTACGAGTGAAAGGGAAAATGTAAAGACTACCATTAATGCAGCCCAAGCAAGACTTACTATATCCATATGAATTATGTCCCCTATCTCTATCTCTATAGAATATGAAGATATTCTCCCCTTATTGATCACTAATAATAATCAACTCGATCGATGGCGCAGAGGCAAAAAGGAATTCTAACCGAAGGAAGGTTATTGATGAAGCAATCCAATAAATCTACCCATAACAAGTTCTTATACTGACTGAATTTGTTTGATTCCCCGTTTCACTATCTAATTCAAGGCTCAGTCAGTATAGACTACACTATTAATGTAAGTCCTCACAGCCTAGTTCTTCTATACCATAATCCTCCTTCGAATCCTCGTCGCAAGGATTGACAGCCTTTTATAAAATAGAAAAGCCCCTATTCTGAAAATTGAATAAGTATTGGCAGTTCTAAGTTCTAGCCCTTTTCCTCTGCTTTTGCTGGGCAAGAATTGGGTCATTTGTCTGCTATCAAGAAAGGCATTTCGAGTTTTTATTGGTCAGGCGACACCCGGATTTGAACTGGGGAAAAGGGATTTGCAGTCCCCCGCCTTACCGCTCGGCCATGCCGCCAAAACGAAAAATATAGGGAGATTGGCATTTTTTACATTTTTTATTGGATTCGATGAATCCCATTCTCCTTATGCCTTTTCTAATAAATCTCAAAACCCTTTTTTCTTTTTTTTGTTTTGTTTTTTATTGAAAGAGAAAACAGAAAAGCCAAATTTTCTTTTCTGTCACAGAAATTCAAAAGAAAGGAAAATTGGAACCATTAACTATAGACTGTGAATTCATGAAAGTTTTGTTTTTTTTTATCTCAAATAGCCTTTCCTTAGTGTCATAAGACAATAAAATTGAGACACAACCCATCAGTGCCAATTATTTTCACTAATTGAATCCTTTTCACTTACAATAATAACAAGAATTATGTGTATATGTCAACCATATAACAAAAATTATTACGCAGATATACCTAATTAGATATCTTATTTATATATGATATTCCTAGAAAGCGATTAAGGGAATGGCCGTGCTTCCGTTCTTCAAAGACTGTCAATCCTTGCGACGAGGATTCGAAGATTGAATCTATTGAATATCCAATAGAAATTAGGATATATAGCGCGGTTGCCAAAGTAAGTAGAATTTGGATAGGCGATTATAGGGATAGCTAAATAGCTGCGTGTTCTTACTAAATACAGTTCCTCTTGCGCACTCCAATTGGATTCCACGAATTCAACTAAGAAACACACCCTATCTCTTCTCTGCGGATCATTTCTGCCTTTATTGCATTCATAGATAGAGCAGGGATCAAAAATCCTGAGTCCATTTACTTTTTTGGTATCCAGCGGGCTCATAATATCATAATAGATAGAAATAGCATCCCTTTTTCTATTCTATTATTACTTTTCTATTCATCTATACAAGATTCCCTAATATAAGTCTAAGTGGCAGAATTTTTTTTTGTTCGGGAATGTTTTATTTTCTCAAGCCATTTCCATTTATTTCTATCTCTTGCAAATTCAAATTTGAGTAGAAAATTCTCTTTCTTTCTTTCTCCGCTCATATTTTAGATATTCCATATATATATGAAGTTGTTTAAAATAAGATTTTATGTGATTCAGTAAACAGAATATCCAGTCCATCATTGCTAGATCGATCCATATGGTTCGATGAAGAATGAGCCAATGAATGGGATTTTTTTGATAAATAGGAAACAAAAGTAAAGATGCTTCGAGATACAAACGAGGGAATGTCCACAGTACCTGGGTTTAGTCAGATACAATTTGAGGGATTTTGTAGGTTCATCAATCAGGGTTTGATGGAAGAATTTGATAAGTTTCCAAAAATTGAGGATAGAGATCAAGAAATGGAATTTCAATTATTTGTGGAAAGATATCAATTGCAAGAGCCTTTAATAAAAGAAATAGATGCTGTGCATGGATCACTCACATATTGTTCGGAATTATATGTACCCGCAGGCTTAAGTTGGAAAACCGGCAAGGATACGCAAGAACAAAACCTATTTATTGGAAACATTCCTCTCATGAATTCCCTGGGAACCTCTATAGTAAATGGAATATACAGAATAGTGATCAATCAAATAGTGCAAAGTCCCGGTATTTATTACCGTTCAAAATTGGACTATACCGGAATTTCGGTCTATACCGCTACCATAATATCAGATTGGGGAGGAAGATCAGAATTAGAGATTGATAGAAAAGCACGGATATGGGCGCGCGTGAGTAGGAAACAAAAAATATCTATTCTAGTCCCATCATCAGCTATGGGTTCGAATCTAAGAGAAATTCTAGAAAATGTTTGCTACCCAGAAATTTTCGTGTCTTTTCCGAATGATAAGGAGAAAAAAAAAATGGGGTCAAAAGAAAATGCTATTTTGGAATTTTATCAACAATTTGCTTGTGTCGGCGGGGACCCAGTATTTTCTGAGTCCTTATGTAAGGAATTACAAAAGAAATTTTTTCAACAAAGATGTGAATTAGGAAGGGTTGGGCGACGAAATATGAACCGGAGATTGAATCTTGATATACCTCAGAACATTACATTTTTGTTACCACGGGATGTATTGGCAGCTGCAGATCACTTGATCGGAATGAAATTTGGAATGGGTACGCTTGACGATATGAATCACTTGAAAAATAAACGTATTCGTTCTGTAGGGGATCTTTTACAGGATCAATTCGGAGTGGCTATGGTTCGTTTAGAATATGCGGTTCGAAAAACTCTAGGTGGAGCAATTAAGCAAAAAAGGATACCAACTCCTCATTATTTGGTAACTTCAACTCTATTAACAACCACTTATGAATCCTTTTTTGGCCTACACCCCCTATCTCAAGTTTTTGATCAAACAAATCCATTGACACAAATAGTTCATGGGCGAAAATTCAGTTATTTGGGTCCTGGGGGGTTGACAGGGCGAACTGCTAGTTTTCGGATACGAGACATCCATCCTAGTAACTATGGGCGTATTTGCCCAATTGATACATCTGAAGGAATCAATGTTGGACTCGTTGGATCCTTAGCAATTCATGCGAGGCTTGGTCATTGGGGATCTTTAGAAAGACCGTTTTATGAAATTTCTGAGAGATCAAAAAAGGGGCGGGTGCTTTATTTATCCCCAAGTCTGGATGAATACTATATGGTAACGTCAGGAAATTCTTTAGCAGTAAATCGTGGTATTACGGAAGAGCAGGGTGTTCCGGCTCGATACCGTCAAGAATTCCTGACTATTGCATGGGAAGAGATTCAGCTTCGAAGCATTTTTCCCTTCCAATATTTTTCTATTGGAGCCTCCCTCATTCCTTTTGTCGAGCACAATGATGCGAATCGGGCTTTAATGAGTTCTAATATGCAACGTCAAGCAGTTCCGCTTTCTCGATCCGAGAAGTGCATTGTTGGAACTGGGTTAGAAGGCCATGTGGCTCTAGATTCGGGGGTTTCCGTTATAGCCGAACACGGGGGAAAGGTCATTTATGCCAATACTGACAAGATCATTTTATCAGGTAATGGAGACACTCTAAGCATTCCCTTGCTTAGGTATCAACGTTCCAACAAAAATACTTGTATGCATCAAAAAACCCGGGTTCCGCGGGGTAAATGCATTAAAAAAGGACAAATTTTAGCGGAGGGTACTGCTACAACTGGCGGCGAACTCGCTTTAGGAAAAAATATATTAGTGGCTTATATGCCCTGGGAGGGCTACAATTTTGAGGATGCAGTACTCATTAGCGAACGTCTGGTATATGCAGATATTTATACTTCTTTTCATATACGGAAATATGAAATTCAGATTCATGTGACAAGCCAAGGTCCCGAAAGAATCACTAATGACATACCGTACTTAGAGGCCCATTTACTTCGCAATTTAGATAAAAGTGGAATTGTGATGCTGGGCTCTTGGGTAGAAACGGGCGATGTTTTAGTAGGCAAATTAACGCCGCAGATGGCGAAAGAATCCTCATCTGCCCCGGAAGCTAGATTATTACGAGCCATACTTGGTATTCCGGTATCCACCACAAAGGAAACGTGTCTAAAATTACCCATAGGTAGCAGAGGTCGAGTTATTGATGTGAGATGGGTCCATAAAAAAGGGGGTTACAGTTATAATCCAGAAACGATTCGTGTATATATTTCACAGAAACGTGCAATCAAAGTAGGTGATAAAGTAGCAGGAAGGCATGGGAATAAAGGTATCATTTCCAAAATTTTGCCTATACAAGATATGCCCTATCTGCAAGATGGAACACCTGTTGATATGGTCTTCAATCCATTAGGAGTACCTTCACGAATGAATGTAGGGCAGATATTTGAGTGTTCACTCGGGTTAGCGGGGGATCTGCTAGACAGGCATTATCGAATAGCGCCCTTTGATGAGAGATATGAGCAAGAGGCTTCGAGAAAACTCGTGTTTTCTGAATTATATGAAGCCGGTAAGCGAACAGCGAATCCATGGGTATTTGAACCCGAATATCCGGGAAAAAGCAGAATATTTGATGGAAGAACGGGGGATCCTTTCGAACAACCTGTTTTAATAGGAAAGGCCTATATCTTGAAATTAATTCATCAAGTTGATGATAAAATCCATGGGCGTTCCACTGGAAAGTACGCGCTTGTTACACAACAAGCTCTTAGAGGAAGAGCCAAACAAGGGGGACAGCGGGTAGGAGAAATGGAAGTTTGGGCTCTAGAGGGATTTGGTGTTGCTCATATCTTACAAGAGATGCTTACTTATAAATCTGATCATGTTCGAGCTCGTCAGGAAGTACTTGATACTACGATCAATGGAGGAAGGATAGCTAAGCCAGAGAAGGATGCTCCAGAATCTTTTCGATTGCTAGTTCGAGAACTACGATCTTTGGCTCTAGAAATGAACCATTTCCTTGTATCTGAGAAGAACTTCCAGATTAATAGGAAGGAAGTTTGATTGGAATGAATCAGAATTTTTCTTCTATGATCGACCGATATAAACATCAACAACTTCGAATTGGATCAGTTTCTCCTCAACAAATAATTGCCTGGGCTAATAAAATCCTACCTAATGGAGAGGTGGTTGGAGAGGTGACAAAACCCCATACTTATCATTACAAAACCAATAAACCGGAAAAGGATGGATTGTTTTGTGAAAGAATTTTTGGGCCTATAAAAAGTGGAATTTGTGCTTGTGGAAATTATCGAGTAATCAGAGATATAAAAGAAGAACCGAAATTTTGCGAACAATGTGGAGTCGAGTTTGTTCATACTCGGGTACGACGATATCAAATGGGATACATTAAACTGGCATGCCCAGTAACTCATGTGTGGTATTTGAAACGTCTTCCTAGTTATATCGCGAATCTTTTAGATAAACCGCTTAAAGAATTAGAGGGCCTCGTATACTGCGATGTGTGATTTGATCGAAATTTTGATTTTACAGATTCGGAATAAGAAACTGTCATCCCGTTCAATCTCATTGGGATGCCCCAGCTCTGACATGTCTCTTGGGAGGAGCAGCATGAAACTCAGAATCCTATTATGGGTGTATTCAATACTCTCAAAATAAGGGGAATTGATCTATGGTTGATTCCATAACAGATAAATAGGAATTGCTAGTTGTACCTCGTTAAAAAGACTTCTTTACGTGGAATTAATCATTCCATATAGAAAGAATTTCTCTTCAAGTAAACAAATATGGCATGGTTGCGAAAGCCTATCTATCGCATATAGGCTTTAAATCATGACATAACCGTCGAGGTTAAGTAGGGACCTAAAAGATCGAACAGAACGATACATAGACAAGTAAATTCCTTCTGAGTTCCGAGGTATTCTTTTAAGAAGGGGATTCCTCATTCGAAGGGAAGTAGACTACTCAATAATTTCCCATTTCATTTATGTCCTAAATTGCCGAATCAGGAATTCATAAAATAGAAATAAAAAGGAAGGATGTATTAATGAAATGTTGGTTGGTCCTCACCGGAAACTTGAGTAAGGAGTAGATCTTGTTGGGGTTTTCTAGAAAAAAAAAAAAAATGGGAAAGCGAGAGCCCCCCTTTATCGTTATTTGGCGTAACTACTTGAGCCGGATGAGAGGAAACCCTCACGTCCGATTTTGAAGGGGGGGAAATCCTATAGGAACCTATCCCAATTTTTCCTTTGCGAGGCCTGTTGCTAAAAAACCCACTTTCTTACGATTACGAGGTTCATTCGAATACGAAATACAATCTTGGAAATACAGCATCCCACCTTTTTTTACTACTCAAGGTTTCGATAGATTTCGAAATAGAGAAATCTCGACTGGGGCAGGTGCTATCAGAGAACAATTAGCCGATCTGGATTTGGGACTTATTAGAGATTCTTCATTGGTCGAATGGAAAGACTTAGGGGGCGAAGGGCCCGCCGGTAATGAATGGAAAGAGAGAAAAA